AGTATTCCATTATATCCCGCAGTTTTGGCCCAAGTATTACAACTACTTATACCCATCCTGTATATTGTCCTTTTCGTTCCGTGTTGCAATAAAAACTTATTTTTAGTGATTAGACGAGATTTTACGAAACAAAAAAACTGTTCATATTTGATGCAAATTTGACATGACATGGGGGAAACTGCTCTTTATATTTTGATTTTTTTTTTAGAATTAAGTTAAGAAATTGAAAAGGATTCCATCAGATTGAAGTGATATCTTTTGGATTCCCACAAAAGAGAAAGCTTTATTTCAATACCCATTCTTTATTAGTTAATAATTTTAGTGATTGGATTTATACGTGCTTATCCTGATAGGTAATGAGATATTCAAATTATTTTTCATCGAATGACTATTCATCTATTGTATTTTCGTGTAAATGTAAATTAGGGGGCAAGAAAAAGCTCTATGGAAAAATGGTGGTTCAATTCGATGTTGTCTAACGAGGAGTTAAAATACAGATGTGAGCTAAGTAAATCAATGGACAGTCTTGGTCCTATTGAAAATACCTGTGGTAGTGAAGACCCTATTATAACTGATCCGTATAAAAAAATTCCGCGTTGGAGTGAGAATACTAGTTCTAGTTACAATAATGTTGATCATTTATTTGGCGTTCGGGACATTAGGAATTTCATCTCCGATGACACTTTTTTAGTTAAGGATAGTAATGGAGACAGTTATTCCATATATTTTGATATTGAAAATCGGATTTTTGAGATTGATAATGATCATTCTTTTCTGAGTGAAGTAGAAAGTTCTTTTTATAGTTATTGGAATTATAGTTATCGGAATAATGTATCTAAGAAGGGTGACGGTCCACACTCTGATCGTTACATGTATGATACTCAATATAGTTGGAATAATCATATTAATAGTTGCATTGACAGTTATCTTCGTTCTCAAATCCATATTGATAGTTACATTTTAAGTGGTAGTGAGAATTCTGGTAACAGCTACATTTTTAGTTATATTTGTGATGAAAGTTTCAATCGTAGTGAAAACAAGAATTCTTCTATAAGAACGACCCAAAATGGTAGTGATTTAACTAAAAGTTCTAATGATCTTGAGGTAACTCAAAAATACAGGCATTTATGGGTTCAATGCGAAAATTGTTATGGATTAAATTATAAGAAATTTTTTAAGTCAAAAATGCATATTTGTGAACAATGTGGATATCATTTGAAAATGAGTAGTTCGGATAGAATCGAACTTTCGGTTGATCCCGGTACTTGGGATCCTCTGGATGAAGACATGGTCTCTCTAGATCCCATTGAATTTAATTCGGAGGAGGAACCTTATAAAGAGCGTATTGATTCTTATCAAAGAAAGACAGGATTAACTGAGGCTGTTCAAACAGGCACAGGTCAACTAAATGGTATTCCTATAGCAATTGGGGTTATGGATTTTCAATTTATGGGGGGTAGTATGGGATCTGTAGTAGGCGAGAAAATCACCCGTTTGGTCGAGTATGCTACCAATAAATTTCTACCTCTTATTCTAGTATGTGCTTCTGGAGGAGCACGCATGCAGGAAGGAAGTTTGAGCTTGATGCAAATGGCTAAAATATCTTCTGCTTTATATGATTATCAATCAAATAAAAAGTTATTCTATGTATCAATCCTTACATCCCCTACTACGGGTGGGGTGACAGCTAGTTTTGGTATGTTGGGGGATATCATTATTGCCGAACCCAATGCCTACATTGCATTTGCGGGTAAACGAGTAATTGAACAAACATTGAATAAGACAGTACCTGAAGGTTCACAAGCGGCTGAATATTTATTTCATAAGGGCTTATTCGATTCAATCGTACCACGTAATCTTTTAAAAGGCGTTCTCGATGAGTTATTTCAGCTCCACACTTTCTTCCCTTTAGAATCAAAATTCAATCAAGTAGAGCTCTAAATTCAATTATTTTTTTGTGGCGAACAAGTAGTTAGTTTATCAGAATCAAAGTAAAAATGAGAAGGGTTGGGTTTTCTAAAGTTGCAGAAAATTCGTTATGTTGTTTTCGAGATCTTTTTTACCCATATTACTTATACTGATTAGTAATTAGAAAACTTCTATCAACAAGATGAAAGGGTTAATTCTTATTTTTGTGACATTATATTAGTCAAGGCAAATAAAACTAACTTAACCTTAATGTTCCTTATGTATATATAATATAATTCAAATAGATATATAGAGTCTTGCCTCTTTCTATATCTCCCAAGAATTTTCATTATTACTAATAATCTCTGTTGGATCGTATTCTAACGGGAATTTGTAAGAAACTCTTTATTAAATTAAAATTAGTTAAAATTAGAAGACAAGAATAAAATAATCAAACAAGCATACGAAATAAATGGATTATCATACATATATTCCATTCTATATTCCTTGCACTTATTATATACTCAATTATTATATATACTCACTTATAGTATAATTATATACGAATTATAATTAATAACTCATTTAAAAATATATAATATAATAATAACAGGTACAAATATTAAATCGAGGTACCCATTCTATGACAACTCTCAACTTACCCTCTATTTTCGTGCCTTTAGTGGGCCTAGTATTTCCGGCAATTGCAATGGTTTCTTTATTTCTTCATGTTCAAAGAAACAAGATTTTTTAAATCCGGCTTTTTTCAAGACTTAGACATGTATCATAACATGATATCCACTTTTTATAATTTTAGATTAGAATATGTGGCTTCCTCCGAACATAAATTAAATAAAAGAGCTCGTATACATGCGGAAACATGATATATGGTTAAAATTATTATAGCTATATTAAAAATAGCTCAGGATCGGTGGATGTCTTAAATGAAAAGTAAATGTATCTAAATGGATGTAGATATCTATAGGGGATCGTATGAAGGGGATGCTAGTATTTGAGATCTAGCCGATTTTATGAATTACGTCTAAAGGTTCACATCAGAATAGTGCTAGTTGATGAGAGTTACTTCGGAAACAAAAAAGAGTAAAGTCCAATTTATTTTGGTTATTCTCTCAATTCCAATAAAATGCAACTGGATCTAGTATGAGTTGGCGATCAGAACATATATGGATAGAACTTATAACGGGATCTCGAAAAACAAGTAATTTTTGCTGGGCCTTTATCCTTTTTTTAGGTTCATTGGGATTCTTATTGGTTGGAACTTCCAGTTATTTTGGTAGAAATTTGATATCTTTATTTCCGTCTCAGCAAATACTTTTTTTTCCACAAGGGATCGTGATGTCTTTCTATGGCATCGCGGGTCTCTTTATTAGCTCCTATTTGTGGTGCACAATTTCGTGGAATGTAGGTAGTGGTTATGATCGATTCGATAGAAAAAAAGGAATTGTGTGTATTTTTCGTTGGGGATTTCCTGGAAAAAATCGTCGCATCTTTCTTCGATTCCTTATGAAAGATATTCAGTCCATCAGAATAGAAGTTAAAGAGGGTATTTCTGCCCGTCGTGTCCTTTATATGGATATCCGAGGCCAGGGGACCATTCCCTTAACTCGTACTGATGAGAATTTAACTCCACGAGAAATTGAACAAAAAGCTGCCGAATTAGCCTATTTCTTGCGTGTACCAATTGAAGTATTTTGAACTGAATTGAAAATTCAGTAATAAAACAAGTAAAAAATGGAAATAACTAATAGATCCATTAGATCCATCTCCTATAGCAAAACATTCCATTTTGGTAGAAATAATTTATATTTTAGGTCCCGTTTTTAGAATTAATGGATTAGATTAGATAGAGATGGATCATTTCTTGTGAATTATCTCTCTTTTGTCAACCAACTTTTCTTTTTATCCTTATCTTTTGTGTTAATTAAATAACCAAAAAATGAAATCTCTTCTAACGATAACTAATCACAACTCTAAAATTTCTATCTTGTTTTGATCATCACATCACACTATTCTTCAGAGGTTTTCCCGGACGGTGGGCGTGAGCAGCCGGAGAAATTTTTTGAAACATTTGATATTTTGATAGAAAGGGAGTTAGTTCGTTTCCAAATACGAATAATATTAAGATTCATTACTTCAAATGGCTCTTTGGGGCATTTATCAAAAGGACTCAATTGATACGAATTTGTCCAATTGAGATATCTGGAACCAAAACACTATTTTTGATTATTTCTTCATTCGAATTCGAAGTGGACTCTTATTCTATATTCTTTCGAGATTCAAGGAATAACCAATAAATCACAAATAAAAACCGGGAATAGATTCAGAGGCTCTATACTTTAGTATATAGAGTATATAGAATTTTCATGCTTGATAGAAATAGTATATCGCATAGAGTCGACAAATGAGGTGGGTTCATTAAGAAAAAATGGCAAAAAAGAAAGCATTCACTACCCTTCTATATCTTACATCTATGGTATTTTTGCCCTGGTGGATCTCTCTAGTTTTTAATAAAAGTATGGAATCCAGGGTTACGAATTGGTGGAATACTAGGCAATCAAAAATGTTTTTGAATGATATTCAAGAAAATAATATTCTCGAAAAATTCATAGAATTAGAGGAACTTTTTCTGTTGAACGAAATGATAAAGGAATATCCAGAGACACATCTACAAAAGCTTAGTCTAGGAATCCACAATGAAACGATCCAATTGATAAAGATGCACAATGAGGATAAGATCCATACGATTTTACACTTCTCGACAAATATAATATGTTTCCTTATTCTAAGTGGTTATTCTATTCTGGGTAATGAAGAGCTTGTTATTCTTAACTCTTGGGTTCAGGAATTCTTATATAACTTAAGCGACACAATAAAAGCTTTTTCTATTCTTTTATTAACTGATTTGTGTATCGGATTCCATTCGCCCCATGGTTGGGAACTAATGCTTGGCTCTGTCTACAAAGATTTGGGATTTGTTCATAACGATCAAATTATATCTGGCCTTGTTTCCACTTTTCCAGTCATTCTAGATACAATTTTTAAATATTGGATCTTCCGTTATTTAAATCGTG